AAAACTAAACTAAATTATAAATATAATAAATAACTCGAAATCTAGTAAAGTATTGTATTATAAAGTTCAATTAGATGAATTCTATCAATATCTGGACATATTGTATATGTAAATAAAAAAAAAATAAGAGTACCCTTCTGGTTCTGGTTTGTTCTCCCGAAATCAAACCCCTCCCCTTTTTTATTCATAATTTGAAGTTCCTACGATATAATATAACAAATCTGTGACTCTTGAAAAAAGGGGAAGAAACCTTTTCCCTATTTCTCTCTATTTATTTGATTTCACAGTATCAATTATGTCAAAAATCAAACAAATAATGAAAAGCCGGCTATCGGAATCGAACCGATGACCATCGCATTACAAATGCGATGCTCTAACCTCTGAGCTAAGCGGGCTTACATAACAGAAATTTTACATATATAAAAAGTTAGTAAATTCTTGAGATCTTATCTATTAACTGCAGATTCTTATCTATTGATAAGTAATAGGAATAGATAAAAAAATTCATATAGAAAAGAATAGAATTTTGCATTCTATTATAATATAGAAGATAAAAATGAATAGAACGATTAATAGAATATAGCAATAATGCATTTCGATCTGTTTATCAAATATATGTTTATCAATAATTCATATTTTTTTTATCAATTATATATTCAAAATATTAAAATTCTCTTTTTTTTTTTTCAAATTCTTTATCCATTTCAATTTATTTAATTTAGAATTCTAAATAGAATCCAATATCTTCTAATATCTAATAAATATCTAATAATATAGTAGAATCTAATAAAAATTCTAATTATATACATTAATATGACTGTCTATATAGATTTTGTTAAAATTATTCTATTTAGATTTAGAATGAATTCTATTTCAAATTAGAAATGAAAAAATTTTCAATACTAAGAACTATCTAATTCGAACTATTTAATAAACTAATGCAAAATAAATTTGAAATTTCCCACCTTTTTTTTTATTCAAAAAAGATAATTTACAATTATGGAATGATTAGTTAATGTCTATTCTATTAATAATAATTCTATATTAAATGAAATCATTTTTCTAATAGATATTTTCTATAGAAAAAACAAAGAATTAATATATTTAGAATGTATTATATATAAAATGATATATAATAATCCTAGAATAATCATAAAAAAAAAATGTAAGGAAAAGTTTTTGTTGAGTTATGTTATAGGAGATCTCCCTTAAGGAGAATCAAAAAGAAATAAAAATGAAAGAGAAAGGTACAATCAAATTCAGACCATAATGAAGCATTTAGCTCTTTTCATTGTGAAAGGTGGAAGATAAGGCGAAAAAAAAAAAAGAATCGACCATTCAAGTATTCAAAATTTTACGATAAAAATAATAGAAGGAGAGATAAATAGATACGTGTATCTATCTATCTATATTGAATTGCAGATACAGAAATGATAGAATCATTTTTGATTCGACTAAATATGGGTCTCTAATAGAGATCAAATAAGCTAGATAAGAAATAAAATAGGATCCATTTTCGATAATAGGATCCATTTTCGATATAGGAATTGGTATCTAATGAATTCAATAGTTCCAGCATAATACAAATGAAAGAAAAAACACAAGGACATTTTTATAGTAATGAGATATTAATATTAATAGAGTAATAAGATTTTTATTATTAGAATAATAAGATACTAATGGGGATATGGCGAAATCGGTAGACGCTACGGACTTAATTGGATTGAGCCTTGGTATGGAAACCTTACCAAGTGATAACTTTCAAATTCAGAGAAACCCTGGAATTAAAAATGGGCAATCCTGAGCCAAATCCGTTTTTCCGAAAACAAATAATGATTTCGAAAGCAAGAATGAGAAAAACAAAAAGGATAGGTGCAGAGACTCAACGGAAGCTGTTCCAACAGATGGAGTTGACTGCGTTTCGTTAGTAAAGGTAAAGGAATCCAATCCTTCCAGCAAAACTCTATAAAGGAAAGGATGAAAGATAAACCTATATACATACGTATACGTAATAAAATAGTATTTCAAATGATTAATGACGACTCGAATGTTTTTTTTATGATATAGTCAAAATGAACGAATTGTTGTAAATCAATTCCAACTTCAAGTTGAAAAAAGAATAAAATATTCATTGATTCAATATCATTCACTCCATCATAATCTGATAGATCTGTTGAAGAACTGATTAATTAGACGAGAATAGAATAAAGATAGAGTCCCATTCTACATGTCAATACGGACAAAAATGCAATTTATAGTAAGAGGAAAATCCGTCGACTTTTAAAATCGTGAGGGTTCAAGTCCCTCTATCCCCAAAAATAGAAAAAGGCACCTTTTATTTGCCTTTCTAATTATTTATCCTATCCTTTGATTAGTGATTCACAACTCATTATGTTTATCATTGATTATACTCTTTCCCAAACGGATCTGGGCAGAAATGCATTTCTTATCACAATACTTGTGAATATATATGATACACGTACAAATCAACATCCTTGAG